CTCAAACATAAACACACAAATACTAGTTCTAACGGATGTGTGTAATATAAAGTTTGAAATTTCTTAATTATATGATTCAATTTTTTCTGAAGATAAGAAAGAATAAAAATCCGAAAGCTCTTCTTTGTGGTTATAATGCCAAAAAATCAAGTTGGCTCATTCGTCTATATATTGAGCGTTATAGGCCTCTTGAATCCTCTATTTCCCTATTTTGTTTGTTGTTATTTTTGTGTAATGCGTCTTTACTGCTGTTTTCTTTATTATTGAATTGATAGGAATTCCCTTGTTAAGACCCTATGAATTGATTAAAACCTCAGATTCATACTAGAACCACGATGATTCAATAATTTCAAGCTAAGTCCCAAAATTCCCTGAGTAAGAACCATTGGATCATCACTTATTCAATGGATAGATATAATGACTAAAAATTCAAAGAAACCCTTGTCCTTTGATCAAACTAAGCATAAACGAAAGTTTGAAAGAATAAAAATCTTTCTATTTATAACTCTTCGAAAAAAAAAATTGAAGTCCGGCTACGAGGTCTGACTATTAAGTATGAATCATAGTTCTAATACTTTGTAATCTATTTCATATATTCCGTGCTCCAGATACTAGAATGAATATCCGACGAAATAAAACCATCTCTATCAAGATGACAGACCCATTCTCCGTACTATCCATAGGATCTATTATGCCAAGTCACACACTCATATTCCGGAAATACAGAAACAAAGAAATTCCACGGTCGAACTACCAAAATAGAATGGGATAAAAATAAGAAACCTAAACGCTTCCCTTTGTATTGAGTTGAAAAAGCCAGTTAATGGTTCTTGTGAATCTAATTCATTGAAATTCCATCCAGTAAAATGGAAGAATTATAAATCTCCAAAATAATAGATAGGAATATCGCAAATAGAGCCATTGCGAGACCCATCAAAGGAGTAGTTCCCCACCCAGGAGCTACTTTACCATATTCTGAATTCAATGGTTTCAATAAACTCCCTGCATTAGTTCGTTTTGGGCGGCCAGATCTAGAACTACCCTCAACGGTTTGTGTAGCCATAATATTTTATATTCAGTAAGATCTGTTGACTTTGTATACCATTCCGTTGTAAATAAATGATCTTATCATAGATCCATTGCGGTCTTAAAACTATATAATGTCTTAAAACTATATAATAATGGAAACAGCAACCCTAGTTGCCATCTTTTTATCTGGTTTACTTGTAAGTTTTACTGGGTACGCCTTATATACTGCTTTTGGGCAACCCTCTCAACAACTAAGAGATCCATTCGAGGAGCACGGGGACTAGTCGAAAGTAATGCTCCTCCCAATATTGGGAGGAGCATTACTTTCAATTGAGATAATGAAAAATCATTTCACCTTTTTGGTTGGAACTTTAGGTGGTTCTCGAAAAAAGATAGCGAAAAAAATTATCCCTAGAGTTGATACTAAAAGGAATGTATAAACCAATGCTTCCATAGATTCGACCGTGGTTTACAATTATAGCTTCCATACCTGTTTATTTTGGATCGTCTCCCGGATAAATAAAGAACAAAAGAACAAGAGTCAAAGAAAGGGCATTGATTCAAATCAAGATTTATCCGGTACCCTATATCAAATCACAAAAAGAAAATAAAAACGAAAAGTAACAAAACAATATTGTATCAGACTACTTGTCTTCTTGTAGTTGGATCTCCAAGTTTTTGGAATGCTCCAAATTCCACTTGAGCATCTAAATCTGGATCAATACCAGCAAAAACATCTCTAAACAAGGTTCTAGCACCATGCCAAATGTGTCCGAAGAAGAAGAGCAAAGCAAACGAAACGTGCCCAAAAGTAAACCAACCCCTTGGACTGCTACGAAAAACACCATCAGATTTCAAAGTAGCACGATCCAATTCAAAAATTTCACCCAATTGAGCACGTCTAGCATATTTTTTCACAGTAGCGGGATCACTATAACTGACTCCGTTGAGTTCGCCGCCGTAGAACTCGACGGTTACACCTACTTGTTCGACACTATATTTTGATTCTGCCCTTCTAAAAGGAACATCGGCTCTAACAATTCCGTCTCCGTCTACCAAAACAACCGGAAATGTTTCAAAAAAGGTAGGCATACGCCGTACAAAAAGTTCGTGCCCCTCTTTATCTCTAAAGATGGGATGCCCTAACCAACCAACAGCTATTCCATCCCCGTTGTCCATTGAGCCCGCTCTGAATAACCCCCCTTTTGCCGGATTATTGCCGATGTAATCATAAAAAGCCAGTTTTTCAGGGATTTTAGACCAAGCTTCAGATAAACTTTGATTTTCAGCTAACCCAGCACCAATTCTTCGATATATTTCTTGTTGGAAGTATCCTTGATCCCATTGATAACGAGTGGGACCAAATAATTCAATTGGGGTAGTTGCTGAACCATACCACATAGTTCCAGCAACTACAAAAGCTGCAAAAAAGACAGCAGCAATACTACTGGAAAGGACGGTTTCAATATTTCCCATACGTAATCCTTTGTATAGGCGTTGAGGTGGACGGACACTAAGATGGAATAGACCCGCCAATATGCCCAAAGTCCCTGCTGCAATATGATGAGAGGCGATTCCTCCCGGAACAAAAGGATCAAAACCCTCCACACCCCACGCTGGATTTACGGATTGTACTCTTCCAGTTAGTCCATAAGGATCGGACACCCATATTCCAGGACCATACAATCCTGTTACATGAAATGCACCAAAACCAAAGCAAGCCACCCCCGATAGAAATAAATGAATTCCAAAGATCTTAGGCAAATCCAAAGAGGGTTTTCCTGTACGTTCATCAGTAAATATTTCTAGATCCCAATACACCCAGTGCCAGATAGCTGCCAAAAAGCACAAGCCAGAAAACACAATATGTGCTCCGGCCACACCTTCGTAACTCCAAATACCCGGATTCGTTACAGTCCCCCCTGTTATACTCCAACCGCCCCATGAATTGGTTATTCCTAAACGAGTCATGAAGGGTATAACGAACATACCTTGTCTCCACATTGGATCAAGAACAGGATCAGAAGGATCAAAAACTGCTAATTCGTATAGAGCCATCGAACCGGCCCAACCAGCAACCAGAGCTGTATGCATTATATGGACAGCAATCAAACGACCGGGATCATTCAATACGACGGTATGAACACGATACCAAGGCAACCCCATGGAAATACCCCTTTATCAACGAAAAATAGACACAATGTAACTTTATTGCATTGTAAAAAACTATGCTGTGACCCTCTTTTTAGTGGATTCTCTTGGGTAAAGGATTAATATTTGTTTAATTCTTTTCGTAATAATTACTTTTAGTAATAATGAAACTATTTTGTTCGTAGGAACAAAAAGAAGCAGATCTATTCTACACCCGATAAGTACCAATACGCAATGGTAGGGAAGTTGATACCGTTTTATATGAGTGAATGCATATATATATATTTGTTCATCATTCAAAGGACTTATTTGTAATAATTTTCCTTTATTCATTTTGTCTTCTTTTTTTATGAACTTAGTCAATCTATGGATAAAATATGATAAAGGCCAATATTATTAGGACAATAAACCCATCGTTACGCTTTCACATCAAAGTGAGATATAGTACTTAATTTTTCTTTTATTTAATGCCTATTGGTGTTCCAAGAGTACCTTTTCGAAGTCCCGGAGAGGAAGATGCATTGTGGATTGACGTATAGTGCGACTTGTCAGATATGTTGGGTCATACGGTATTTCCCCGTTCTCTTCCCCGATCGAGATATCCTCCCTTTCGCCCAAGAAAGATTTATTGAATTATCAAAAATTTGGAGCGTGAAGTGCAATTAGATCTATTTTTTCGGGAGGGTATACAGATTAATATTATCAATTAGAATAGTTTATGGTTGGCTTGGTTAGGCCAATAAAATGAAGTATCCAGGCTCCGTTTAGAAAAAAACCAATTGATAATAAATATATTTACTATGTTATATCATATTCTATTTATTTATATATTTATAATATAGAAGTGATCTCAAACTGTTAATCAATCGAGTAATATGATGAATGCGGTGAATATTTGTTGTAAGACATGGAATAAATTGAAAAAAAAAAAAGGAAGTCGTAGCAAAAGGACGTGGTATTGGGGCATTTGTCCTATATGTGCAAATCCAAATCGGGCGGATCTTTACTCGGAGTAGAGCATAAACCTAAAAAAATTGAAGAAGCCCATTCAGGAACAAGAAAATTACATCGCGATTTAGATTGTATCTCGATGAAACAATACATCAATGAGAAGCTGGTTAGATAGGTTTAGTAATTTTTTTTATAGATAAACAAAACAGGCCAAAACCCATCTTTCTTGAAAAATGAAAGAAAAGACCCTTTTTTATAAGTTAAAAGCCTGTTATGAAAAAAAAAAAAAAAAGAAAGCACTATAATCTACATCTACACATTGATTCTTTTTTTCGTGATTTTTGTTGAACCGTATGCATCAAAAGGTGCATGTACGGTTTCTAAGGGATACAACTTTATCCCAATCAACCGACTTTATCGAGAAAGATTACTTTTTTTAGGCCAAGGGGTCGATAGCGAGATTTCGAATCAACTTATTGGTCTTATGGTATATCTGAGTATAGAAGATGATACCAAAGATCTGTATTTGTTTATAAACTCTCCGGGGGGGTGGGTAATACCCGGAGTAGCTATTTATGATACTATGCAATTTGTGCGACCAGATATACAGACAATATGCATGGGATTAGCCGCTTCAATGGGATCTTTTATTCTGGTCGGGGGAGAAATTACCAAACGTCTAGCATTCCCTCACGCTTGGCGCCAATGGGTTTTTTATTTGATTTGAGAGAAAAAAAAGAAGACTATGCCTTCGCGCTATATGAAACATGAATATTAAGTAATAATAGCATGGCACTTCGAATTCGATATGAGAAATTTTTTTAAACCCCTTAAATTATGTATCGAAAGAGTAGTATGAGATAAAAGGTATTTCCGATTTTATCCGATCTATCGGGAGGCTTATTTCAGCGTCACAAACTTTTTTGTTTTCACGCCTGAGGGCTCTTAATCTTAACAATAATATTATGTAAAGAATATGAAAATAAAAATTTTTTTATTTGAAAAAAAAAAAAAAGAAACTTTGGGATTGCTAAATAACAGACGAAATAAATATATAAAGCAACGGAGCCATCATAGTATTTTTGAACTATTCCAAAAAGAAGGGTGGTTATTGGATCATTTACCAACCTGAGTCTGATAGACCCTATATTTATTTTCGATGTAAGTAAGGTAAAAAAAAGTTAATTCCATTATAGAGCCGTATGCAATGCACAAAAGATGCCTGTACGGTTGTTCAATTATATCTTTTTTTTATTATTATTCTTTATCTCTTCACCTTTCATCATGCGAGATAGAATAAACATTTATTATGTTATATCGTCAGGGTAATGATCCATCAACCTGCCAGTTCTTTTTATGAGGCACAGACGGGAGAGTTTATCTTGGAAGCGGAAGAACTACTGAAGCTGCGCGAAACCATCACAAGGGTTTATGTACAAAGGACAGGCAAACCCTTATGGGTTGTATCCGAAGACATGGAAAGAGATGTTTTTATGTCAGCAACAGAAGCCCAAGCTCATGGAATTGTTGATCTTGTAGCGACTGAATAAAAAATAACAAGGATTTCACACGAATTCCTGATTTGATATTTTATCTTATTACCGGATTGAATATTCTATTCATTAATCTATTAATATAGTATAGAAATAAAATAATTCATAATCATCCGGTTAAGATCGATCTAAACCAGCCCATTATGTATATGATTCAACATGCCAACTATTAAACAACTTATTAGAAACACAAGACAGCCAATCAGAAATGTCACGAAATCCCCCGCTCTTGGGGGATGTCCTCAGCGACGAGGAACATGTACTAGGGTGTATGTGCGACTCGTTCAGATCATGGGCTAGGACAAAAGAAAGAAAACAATTGATCCAGTATCAACGATCAGTACCAGCGAATAGGATAGACTGGAAGCACTCCATTCAATATCTAAAAAAAAAAAAGATCTATCTTTATATTGTGGTATCAAATGTATGGTTTCCATTGGTGCAAATCCAATCACCTCGATTTTAAATTTAAGATGAGAAAGAATTATCCATTGATAGCAAATGGTATACATTAAGCAGGGTAATCCTATTTAAAAAGGCAGAAAAATTATGCCTTACTCTTGCAAGAACGGACTAACAGGGTCAGCTACTCAGCTAATCTTCATAATTAAATACCGTTACTGTATTAAGTAGATCTCATTGTGAAAGACCTAGTACTGGATAATTATGGGTAGAGCCAAAGAGTGTGAACTGTACAAGTTAACAAAAACATTGATTAAATGAAAGAAAAAAGGGCTCCGGTGTATAGAGAGGACCTCACCGTTTAAGAAGTAACCATAGAAACGATGGAACCCACTATAATCCATTTATATTTACTACCTTTTTATTTACTATGTGTTTTTGATACCTAGTATCAATACAATTTTTTTTTATAGGCGAAATGCCTAGAAAAAAAAAAAGAAAAAATCGTGGTCGGGAAGGTTATAGTAGCAAAAGCCATTGGAATTTTTATTTTATACATTGGAAGAATACGTTTTGTTATTAATAGACTAGGACACGAGAAGGGAATAACTGAAAGAAAGGAAATCGATTAGTTATTCATCAAAGTTTCATTTATTCAATGACCAGAATTAAACGAGGGTATATAGCTCGAAGACGTAGAACAAAAATTCGTTTATTTGCATCAACCTTTCGAGGGGCTCATTCAAGGCTTACTCGTACTATTACTCAACAGAAAATAAGAGCTTTGGTTTCGGCTCATCGGGATAGAGGTAGACAAAAGAGAGATTTTCGTCGTTTGTGGATCACTCGGATAAATGCAGTAATTCGCGACAATAAAGTATACTTTAGTTATAGCAGATTAATACACAATCTGTACAAGAGGCAGTTGCTTCTTAATCGTAAAATACTTGCACAAATAGCTATATTAAATAAGAATTGTCTTTATATGATTTCCAACGAGATCATAAAATAAAGAGATTGGAAGGAATCCGTTGGAATAGTTTAAATGGAGTTCCCCGGAAAATGAACTCTGGGAAGGTAGAGTAGAAATTAGTATGATAAAATATGATAAAGTCATCAAAATGAAGAAACACGTTCAATAAAAAATATTTATTCTTCTTCTCCAATTTTTTTTTCTTACGACACGACAATCAAATCTCGATTTTCCGATTTTTCGAACAAAAAAAAATGTCAATCCGCATTTGAGTTTGGATTGGAATTTTATTTTGATTCAATTGAAGAGTGAGCCTATTTTTTTTCTGGTTCTAAGACCGGCAGTTCTAGCGGTTGACTCGTTTTTTTCAAATTGTTTCTCATTATTAAGAAAAGGTAACGGAGATAAAATACGAGCTTGTTTTATAGCAATAGTAATTAATCGTTGTTGTTTTAAGGTCAATCTATTCACCCGTCTAGATAATATTTTTCCTTGTTCGCTAATAAATCGACTAATTAAACTCATGTTTCTATAATCAATTCGATCCCCCGATTGGATCGGAGGCAAACGCCTACGAAAAGATCGCTTGGATTTAAGAAAGATTCGCTTGGATTTATCCATGGTTTGTTTATTCCTTATCCTGAAAATACCAACCCTATTTCTTAATTCTACATCTACATCATGTTTGATCCGATCGAAATAGGATTTTGTTTGTTTATATTTAAATTTTAAATAAATATACGTTATATGTTGTTATATATAATATGTAATTTTTCATCTTCTTTGGAAGACTGACACACGAGGAGCGATCGGTTCGATCTATTTCTTTATCTCCCCATGAACCGTATGTTTGTAACAACAGGGACAGAATTTTCTCAATTCCAATCGATTAGGCGTATTGTGTCTATTCTTTTGAGTAATATATCTGGAAATGCCCGTTGATTCCTTATTAACACGATTTCGAACACAACTGGTACATTCCAAAATAACCGTTACTCGAACATCTTTACCCTTGGCCATGAACCTCCTTTGGTTTTTGATTAACTTAATTCTTTAATTTTCCGATCCGAAGCAAGGAAGAAGAGAGCGCCGAAAACAAAAAAAAAATAGAAGCGGGTAACTCGAAATCAAATTATGAAAGAAAGATTTCGTTGCAATCAATATATCAATATAGTAATAATAAGTAATATAATGATTTCTAACTATATTTATAATTTGCCGTACAGTATTTCATTTTCAGTTAAGTATCTTGTATGATATTGTTGCCCCAACCATCACGTTTTTATTTCCACTCTATTATTAATTAAATTTGAGCCTGGGCCCGAGTTCATAGTTTCACTGAGGGCGAAACCTCTTTTTCTTTGTTTTTTTTTTTTCTAACTAAAAAAAAAAAAAAACAAAGAAAAAACAAGGGAAGGGTAGGGATTAGTTACAGATATTTGATTGTATCTCTAATCTTCTTCCCCCCTTCCCATATCAATAACTAGAATTTAAATCAATAACTAGAATGAAAAAAAGGGGAATATCAACGCATCCGGAAAAAAACGATTGATCTCTATCAATAAACCTGCTAAAGACCCGAACCATAGAGTACTTACTACCGGTGCCACGGAGAGATATGTTTTTAGATCTCGCATGTTAAAAACTCCTCTTTCTTTATTCGTTATTGTAATTTTTGTGTAATTTGTAATACATAATGGTAATACATATATGACCAGATGTGTATATGTAGTTAATGACCTTCCACTTGTATTTGTACGCGGAGTCCCTAATTAAAATTGAAATGTACAAAATAGATATTGCTTTTCTTAAAAGAAAAAAATACGTCCCCTTACGCCTGAAATTCCTAAAAAATCTTAAATTTTTATGGTAGGTTTCATATTTATTTCATACTTTATATAATATAAGTCTTTTACTATATTATATGTTTGTTATATGATATATGAGACCAAAAAGAAGAAATGACAAGATAATTTGTGTGTATCAACGGAGGAAATAAAGATGTGGAAAACAAGACAAAGATTCTCTACAATGGCACTGTAGACCAGTTGAAAGGGATGTAGCGCAGCTTGGTAGCGCGTTTGTTTTGGGTACAAAATGTCACGGGTTCAAATCCTGTCATCCCTACCTATTACTTATCTTCTGAGCAGTAACGAGGGATCAATTGAGATTGATTAAAAAGGATCAATTGAGATTGATTAAAAAGGATCAATTGAGATTGATTAAAAAAATTGGACAATAAATCTCTAATTTTATGATAGTATATATATCCAAGATGGATTGGGGTTACAAAATATTTATTGTGATAATAAAGCGCTCTTAGTTCAGTTCGGTAGAACGTGGGTCTCCAAAACCCGATGTCGTAGGTTCAAATCCTACAGAGCGTGATTCTGTGTTCTTGCTAATCGCGTTAGGTCGAAAATTACACTGAAATAATTGAACAGCAATCTAAATTTGACCTCCCGCGGATTAAAGGAAGTAGGAGGTCAATCAAAAAAGAGATGTTAATTAATCAAAGGTCCAACTGATCACCACGTCTGTATTGTAAATATGCAGTTACGAATAATCCAGCCAAAGTAATAGGAATTAGACCTAAGACGATTCCAAATAGAAAAACTTCAATCATTTCAATTTGTTTGAAGGGGGAGGGGGGAGGTAATATTTATCCTTAAATATTAATCTGTATTGACTATAAATCTCAATGACCAAGAATTGGAAATTGATACGGTAAAGAACTGTAGAATATATGAACTGCCATAGAAATATTTTTTTATGAATTGTTCGTTTAATTAATTTCAAATAAGCCGTATCTTGCTCAGACCGATAAATAGAGCTGAGGTTATAGTCAAAGCTGCTAGTAGAAAACCGAAATAACTAGTTATAGTAGGCATGAAAAGGCTAAATGAAATATATTCTTTTTATACATATGTTTATAAAGCAT